TTGGTTATAAATTTTTTGATAATTATTTTAATAATAGTTTTTATTTTGCAGGCGATTGCATTTATTACGTTGTATGAGCGTCATTTGTTGGGAAGTAGGCAAAATCGTTTGGGACCCACAAAAGTAAGATTTATGGGGGTGTTGCAGGCTTTGTTAGATGGGGTAAAATTGTTAAAAAAAGAGCAAATAACACCTTTAAATTCTTCAGATTTATCTTTTTTGTTGGTGCCGGGTATTGCTTTTGTAGTTATATATTTGGAGTGATATATTTTACCATATTTTTTTGATTTTTTAAGTTTTGAATATTCAATGTTGTTTTTTTTATGTTTAATTGGGTTTTCAGTTTATACTACTTTGATCAGAGGTATTGTCAGTAAGTCTAAATATGGAATTGTGGGGGCTTTACGTGCAAGGAGACAGAGGGTTTCTTATGAAATTGCTTTTTCTTTGTATTTGTTGGCAATTATAATTCATTATAGTATATTTTCTTTTGTAAGAGAGTTTAATTTAAGATTGTTAATTATTTATTTACCTTTTTTAGTGATAATTATTGCTGAATTAAATCGTGCACCTTTTGATTTTGCCGAAGGTGAAAGTGAATTGGTGAGAGGTTATAATGTTGAGTATGCAAGTGTTGCTTTTGTGTTATTGTTTTTGAGTGAATATGGAAGTTTAATTTTTTTTAGGGTTATAAGGTCAATATTGTTTTTTAAATTTTCGATAATTGTTAGTTTTGTAGTGTTTTCTATTATTGTTTTTATTCGTAGATCTTATCCACGTTTTCGTTATGATAAAATAATAACTATGTTTTGGTTTAAATTTTTACCGATTTCGTTAATTTTTTTATTTTATTTTTTTGTATTGTTTGTATAAAAATTAAAAATTAATCAAGTATTTTTTTTAGATATTTTTATGTTTGTATTTTTTTTACAGTTTTTGTTATATTTTAAAGAAGGAATGTTGAATAGTTTAGTTAAAAAATTTTTAGGGGGCTTAGTTAATGTGTTTAGTTATAGTAATGTTTTACCTATGAGATCAGTAATTTCATTTTTTACTTTTATTGTGTTGTTAATTTGTTGTTTTGGGGGTTATTTTACTTATTCATTTACACCTTGTGGAATGGTTGAATTTACTTTTGTTTATGCTATGGTGGCGTGATTAAGAACTTTGTTAACTTTTATATCGAGTGAAAAATTTTCGGTTTATATAAGGAAAGGTGGTGATACTTATTTAAAAACATTTAGAATATTATTAGTAGAAATTGTAAGTGAATTTTCTCGTCCTTTGGCTTTGACAGTTCGTTTAACTGTTAATATTATGGTAGGTCATTTGATTAGGATAATGTTATATATGGGTATTGAAAATTTTATGGGTGAAAAATATGTATGAGTTAGAATTTTTGCTATCATAATGGAATGTTTTGTTTTTTTTATTCAAAGATATATTTTTTCACGTTTAATTTATTTATATTTAAATGAGTAATTAAAAATAATTGAGGTGTTAACTTAAATTTAAAGTGTCAAATTTTTAATTTGAAAATGTAACATGCACACCTTAAAATAGAATTTTAAATAAGTAATAGTTAATATAGCATAAGAAGTGCATTTGTTTTAAGCGCAAAAGATATAAGTTAACTAATGAGTTTAATACAAGTCTTCTAAATTTGTTTTAGGTTTTACCTGCTCATTTTTGTTTATTTTTTTGATAATGTTTGTGATTTTTTTAAGTTTATTAAGATTAATTACTAATAATATTTTGGTTTGATGAAGGGTTTTTTTATTAATAACTTTAGTTTTTGTAATATTAAATAAACAAACAAATAGCTTTAGAAGATTGTTTAATTATTTTGTAATGCAAGAAAGATTGGGTTTATTATTTTTGATGTTTTCGTTTAGTTATTTGCAATTGTTAATTGTTATATTTAAAATTGGTATGGCACCTTTTCATTTTTGGATTTTTAGGGTAACAAATGGGGTGTTTGGTTTTAATTTAATGTGATTTTTGACTTTTCAAAAATTACCATTTTTATTAATTTTTTTGCAAATAATGGTGGCTAAATTAGTTTTTTTCTTAATAGTAGGTTTATTTTTTTGTTTGTTTCAAATATTATTAACTAAAACTTATAAAAATTTATTAATTTTGTCTTCAACTGAGTCTTTTAATTGAATTACTTTGGGATTTGTAATGTCGTTTTTTAATGTTTTATTTATTTTTTTGTATTATTTTTTGTTAATGTTAATAGTAATTCCTAAGTTTGAGATAATTAATGTTAGAAATTTAATTGGATGAGAAACTATGTTAGTATTTATAAATTTGCCGTTTAGGGTAAATTTTTTTGTAAAAATTTTTTCTTTAAGTGAAATTTTAAAAGTTCAAGGTGTGGGTATTTTATTATTATTGTTTATAATGTTTTTTTCGGCTTTATCGTTAAGATTTTGAATGGTTAATTTAAGAACTAAATATTATAAAATAATTAAGTATAATAAAAGTATTTTTATGTTTATTGTACCATTAACATTAATGATTTTATTGTAAAATAATAAAATTTCATTAGTAAAAGTTATTATATTATCTTGATAAGGTAAAGTTCTTAGGATGAAATATACTAATAAAAGTTTAAATGTTAAATAGATTTTACTATGTTTGATTACGGTTCAAAAAGATATACATTTTATTTGATGTAATTTAGTTTAGAAAGAATATTTATTTTTGGTGTAAAAGGGTTTAATTACAAGAATTTCATTAGTTTAATTTAAAATATGACTCTGAAGAAGTTAAGATTTATGAGATAATTAAAAATAAAAATAATATAATAAATTTTGTAACGTCTATATTGGTTACGTTACCAACAAGAAAAACATTAACTGTAAATTGAAATTATGGTAGTATGTTAGGCATAGTGTTAATATTTCAAATTTTGACTGGTACATTTTTAGCTTTTTATTACACTGCTGATGGTGCTTCAGCATTTAGGGCGGTTCAGTATATTATGTATGAAGTAAATTATGGTTGAATTTTTCGTTTGTTTCATTCAAATGGTGCTAGTTTATTTTTTATTTTTTTGTATTTGCATATTTTTAAGGCTTTATTTATAATAAGATATCGTATAAAAAGGGTTTGAATGTCTGGATTAACTATTTATTTGTTAGTAATAATAGAAGCTTTTATGGGTTATGTATTAGTGTGAGCACAGATAAGTTTTTGAGCAGCGGTAGTAATTACTAGGTTGTTAAGTGTAATCCCTGTGTGGGGGCCTTCTATTGTAATGTGAATTTGAAGAGGTTTTGGGGTTACTAGAGCTACTTTAAAGTTTTTTTTTGTAATTCATTTTTTGTTACCTTGGGGTTTGTTGGTATTAATTATATTACATTTAATTTTTTTACACAGGACAGGGAGTACATCAAGAATTTATTGTCACGGGGATTATGATAAAATTAGATTCGGTCCTGAATATTGAAATAAAGATGCTTATAATATAGTGTTTTGATTTGCTTTTGTAACATTTACTTTATTATACCCGTATAGTTTAGGTGATCCCGAAATGTTTATTGAGGCTGACCCTATGATGAGACCGGTGCACATTGTTCCTGAGTGGTATTTTTTGTTTGCTTATGCTATTTTACGGGCGATTCCCAATAAAATTTTAGGTGTTTTAGCTTTGTTAATGAGTATTGTTATTTTTTATTTTTTTGCTTTGATTAATAATTATACTTCTCCCTTGGGTAAACTTAATAAATTTTTAGTTTGTAGATTTATTGTTTCAGCTGTATTTTTAAGATGATTGGGTCAATGTTTAGTTGAAGAACCTTATACAATATTAAGACCAGTATTTTCGGTAATTTATTTTGTTCTGGTTGTATTATTATTAATAGTATTTTATTTTAGTAAAAAGTTGTTTATTTAAGGTTTATTTGTAAAATAAAAACATAATTAGTATATAAAATACGTTAGATTTAGATTCTAAAAATAAATTTATGTTATTTATCATAATTTTCATATTTTAAGGTTGTCCAGTTATGCTTATTATATGTTTTTTGCTTCGTTGGGATTAACCAGTTCATTGGTTATTTTTTTTAAATATGGGTTAATTGTACCATTTGTTTTTAGTTTATTTACAGTGTTACTAATTTCTTTTGCTTGAGGTAAAGATATTTCAATAGAGGGTTTAAGTGGGTATCATAATTTTTTTGTAATAGATGGTTTTAAGTTTGGTGTGGTGTTATTTATTTTTAGGGAATTTATATTTTTCTTTAGAATTTTTTGAGTTTTTTTTGATGCAGCGTTAGTACCTGTACATGAGTTGGGTGAAAGGTGATCACCGATAGGAATACATTTAGTAAATCCGTTTGGTGTTCCGTTGTTAAATACTATTATTTTGTTAAGTAGGGGGGTTTCAGTAACTTGGGCCCACCATAGTTTATTAAGGAATAAAAGTTGTACCAACAGGATAATTTTAACTTGTATTTTAGCTGTGTATTTTACTAGAATTCAGATAATGGAGTATAAAGAAGCAAGTTTTTCTATGTCTGATGGTATTTTTGGTAGAATTTTTTATTTGTCTACAGGTTTTCACGGTATTCATGTATTGTGTGGTGGTTTATTTTTAGGATTTAACTTATTGCGTTTGTTGAAATCTCATTTTAATTATAACCATCATTTGGGGATAGAGTTTGCTATTTTGTATTGACATTTTGTGGATGTAGTTTGATTGTTTTTATTTGTTTTTGTTTATTGATGATCATATTGCTATGTTAGTTTATATTTAGAATGTGTAACTTGTAATTACAGGGATTAATTAGCATTGGTTGAGTTTTTATTGTTAAGATTTATATTTTTTTTTAAACCAGTTTTATTTTTTTTGTTTATTGTAATTTTTAGTTTTGTTTTGTTTAAAAATATTGCGTGAAGTGGGGTATTTTTTGTAGTGGATTCTAATGTTTTTGTGTTACTAATTTTTATAATAATTTTTATTTATGGTGTTGTTTTAATTAGAGAGAAAAATTTTAATTTGTTAATGTTGAGTGCTATTTTGATTATGATTTGTTTATTTTTTTTTATTTCTAGTAATATGTTAATATTATATATATATTTTGAGTTATCTATGTTTCCAATTTTAATTATAATTTTAGGTTTTGGTTCTCAAATTGAAAAAATTAATTCAGGTTATTACTTATTATTCTATGCAGCTATTTGTTCATTTCCTTTTTTGTTTATTTATTACAAAAGTATGTTTATATTTACGACATGTTACTTTGATTTTAATATTTCATGGGAATTATTTTTTATTTTAAGATTAAGATTTATAATAAAATTTCCTGTTTATTTTTTACATTTGTGGTTACCTAAAGCTCACGTAGAAGCCCCCACCACAGCTAGTATATTATTAGCTGGATTGTTGTTAAAATTAGGTACTGCCGGATATTTGCGTATTTTAGGTTCTATAAATTTTGTTTATAATAATTTTTGAGTTATTATTGCTTTATTGGGTATAATTTTAGCTTCATTTAGGTGTGTATTTCAGAGAGATGCCAAATCTTTAGCAGCTTATTCGTCAGTTACGCATATAAGATTTTTGTTATTGACAATAATTTATATTATAATAAGTAGAAAAGTAAGAGGGTTAATAATAATGTTGGCGCACGGTTATACATCTACATTAATATTTTATTTAATCGGGGAGTTTTATCACACCACTTCTACCCGTATAGTGTATTTTTTAAATAGTTTTTTTACTTCAAGTATTTTTTTTGGTATTATTTTTTCTTTGGTTTTTTTATCCAATAGTGGTGTGCCACCATCATTGTCTTTTTTATCTGAATTTATAATTATTGTTAATAGAATAGTTGTGAGAAAGTTATTTTTTTTTATAATTTTTGTATATTTTTTAATTTCATTTTATTACTCACTTTTTTTGATTGTATGTTGTATAATGGGTAAAAATTACATTAATATTAATAATTTTAATATTGGTGTTGCTTTATCCACTGTGATTATAATGTTTAATGTATTTTGATTGTCATTGTTTTTTTAACAATATGAAAAATATAACGGGTTATATTTTACCTTTTTGAGATTATAAGAGAAAAATTTTTATTGGAAGAAAAATTCCTCTTATATTAATATATATAAAAAGTATCAAGGTGGTTTGTCAGTTTGATTGGAAAGATCTAATCATAAGGATATTGGGACATTATATTTCTTGTTTGGTTTGTGATCAGGTATGGTTGGGACCAGTTTGTCATTAATTATTCGTTTGGAGTTAGCTAAGCCTGGATTATTGTTGGGTAATGGTCAATTGTATAACTCTATTATTACTGCTCATGCAATTTTAATAATTTTTTTTATAGTTATACCCAGTATAATTGGTGGGTTTGGTAATTGAATGGTGCCGTTAATGTTAGGTGCCCCAGATATAAGGTTTCCTCGTTTAAATAATTTAAGGTTTTGGTTATTACCAACTGCTATGTTTTTGATTTTAGATTCTGCTTTTGTAGATATAGGTTCTGGAACTAGTTGAACAATTTATCCACCTTTAAGGACTTTAGGTCACCCGGGAAGGAGTGTGGATTTAGCTATTTTTAGTTTACATTGTGCGGGGTTAAGGTCAATTTTGGGTGGAATTAATTTTATATGTACTACTAAGAATTTGCGTAGTAGTTCAATTTCTTTGGAACATATAAGGTTATTTGTTTGAACTGTTTTTGTAACGGTGTTTTTGTTGGTATTGTCATTACCTGTTTTGGCCGGTGCTATTACAATGTTGTTAACAGATCGTAATTTAAATACTTCGTTTTTTGATCCTAGAACAGGGGGTAATCCTTTAATTTATCAACATTTATTTTGATTTTTTGGACACCCTGAGGTTTATATTTTGATTTTACCTGCTTTTGGTATTATTAGACAGTCTACATTGTATTTGACGGGTAAAAAGGAGGTGTTTGGTTCATTAGGTATGGTGTACGCGATTTTAAGGATTGGATTAATTGGTTGTGTAGTGTGAGCACATCACATGTATACTGTTGGTATAGATTTGGATTCACGGGCTTATTTTACTGCTGCGACAATGGTAATTGCTGTACCCACTGGGGTTAAGGTTTTTAGTTGATTGGCCACATTATTTGGTATAAAAATGGTTTTTCAACCACTTTTATTGTGAGTTTTAGGTTTTATTTTTTTATTTACAATTGGGGGTTTAACAGGTGTAGTTTTATCAAATTCTAGTTTAGATATTATTTTACACGATACATATTATGTAGTTAGTCATTTTCATTATGTATTAAGGTTGGGTGCTGTGTTTGGTATTTTTACTGGAATTAGTTTGTGATGAACTTTTATAACAGGTTATGTTTATAATAAATTGATAATGTCTGTGGTGTTTGTATTAATATTTATTGGTGTAAATTTAACATTTTTTCCTTTACATTTTGCAGGTTTACATGGTTTTCCTCGTAAATATATAGATTATCCGGATGTATATTCGGTTTGAAATGTTATGTCTTCATATGGTTCTATAATTAGAGTATTTGCTTTATTTTTGTTTTTGTATACTTTAATTAATTCATTTGGAAGGAGAAAAGTAATAATAAATGATTTTTTTATTAATAGAAGACCGGAATATAGGATAAGTAGATATGTATTTGGACACAGTTATCAGTCTGAAATTTATTTTAGGTGTTCTGTTATAAAATTATAAAAAACTTTTAGTATAATAAAGTATTTTTAATTGCAAATTAAAAGGTTAAAAGTTTTAAATAGTTAAAATAATAAGATAGGATAAGTAAGTCTGTTAGGTTCATACCCTAAGGGTGTTTTCTCTTGTTAATTTAAGTTAAAGTTTTAGTATAAGTGTGTAGTATAAACTATTGTCAATAGTTAGGTGAAAACTTTAAAGTTCTTTAGTATAAGTAAGTATGTTTGATTTCCAATCAAGGGGTTTAAAGAATTAATTGGAAATTATTTTCAGGGTTATAATTTAAATTTTTCAAATAGGTTGTTTTCTAGTTATATGGATTGATTTCACAGGTTTAATTGTAGATTGTTATTGGGTGTTTTAGTTTTTGTAGTTTTATTATTTATTTATTTAATAATAAATAATTATTATTTTAAAAGTAAAAAAATTGAGTATCAGTTTGGTGAGTTATTGTGTAGTGTGTTTCCCACATTAATTTTGTTAATGCAGATAATTCCATCTTTAAGGTTGTTGTATTATTACGGTTTAATAAATTTAGATAGAAATTTGACAATTAAAGTAACGGGGCATCAATGATATTGAAGATATGAGTTTAGGGATATTCCGGGGTTGGAGTTTGATTCATATATAAAATCTTTAGATCAATTAAATTTGGGGGAGCCTCGTTTATTAGAGGTTGATAATCGTTGTGTGGTGCCTTGTGATACAAATATTCGTTTTTGTATTACTTCGGCGGATGTAATTCATTCATGGGCTTTGCCATCCATGTCAATTAAGTTGGATGCTATAAGTGGTATTTTAAGAACTTTGTGTTATAGTTTTCCAATGGTTGGTGTGTTTTATGGACAATGTTCAGAGATTTGCGGTGCTAACCATAGGTTTATGCCTATTGCAGTTGAGGTTACTTTGTTGGATAATTTTAAAAGGTGATGTTATTTAAATATGGATTAAATTAAAAGCTATTTAGTTTAAATAAAAATTTTTATTTGTGGTATAAAAGATATTATAGCTATAAAATTTTATTTTTTATCAGTAGGTATTGCATACCGTTTAAGGAAAATTTTATATAAATAAAATATAGAATTAAAAGGTAGAATTTTTATTATTTTTATTGTTTCATAATAAAAATTATAAAATTTAGGGTTGAAAAGTCGACTTTTAAGATATCTGTTTGGTTTGTAAATTATTAGAAATTTATATAAAAAAGAAATTTTTATATAAAAAGTAAAAGTTGAAGTATTTGTTTGGTTAGTTTTATAACTGTTTATAATTGTTTTTAAATTAAATGTTAAAGTGATAATAATAAATTAATTATTAAGTTAGTAATAATTAGATTATTTTAAAATAAGTATTTAAGTTAAATTATTTATTGTTTTATAATTTAATAAAATAACTAAAAATTCAATCAAATGTTTTTTAAAGACTTAGACTTTTAAATAAAGTTTGCTTCTGCCCAATGATTATTATTAAATGGCAGTCTTAGCGTGAGGACATTAAGGTAGCAAAATAATTTGTGCTTTTATTGAGTTCCAGTATGAATGAAGTTATTGGTTGATTATTTTTTTGTTTTATAAAGAATTTAATTTAATATAAAAAAATATTGTTGTAGCAACACAAAGATAAGTCTTCGGAAATTCTATTTTAAAATTAATGTATTTAAAAATTAATTTTAAAAATTTTCTAGGGCAGAATTTTATATAATTTATATATTCTATTAATAAATATAAGAATTACTCCGGAGTTAACAGAAAATCATACCTAATCTAGTTCTTATAGTAAGGTAAGTTTTACATCGATGTTGTATTTAAGTTTATTAAAAAAGGAGAAAATTTAAGTTTTAAGACTGTTCTTCTTTTAATTAATTTAACGTGATATTAGTTTAATTCATTGTGAGATAGAATTGTTTATCTTGGTTGTTATTAATTAAGAATTTTAATAGTACGAAAGGAAAATTAAAAAAGGTTTTAAACTTTTAAAAGAATAAAATTCTTTATTTTAAATTTGTTGTTTGTAGCGTTATTTGCGGTAGTTTTATTATTAGCTTTATATATGTTTAATTTTATTATAAGAGTAAAAAAAAATGATTTGTTGAAAGTTGGGGCTTTTGAAAGAGGATTTGTTAGGGTTGGAAAAATTCAAAATTCTTTTAGAATTCATTTTTTTGTTATAATGTTAATATTTGTAATTTTTGATTTAGAGATTGTTATATTTTTAGGATTATTAATTTCAGATATAAGGTCTTTAGTGAGATTTTTTATGTTAATGTTGTTTATTTTCGGGGGTTTTTATATAGAGTGATGATATGGTAAATTGGTTTGGGTAGTTTAGTAAAAATTTGTTTATTATTAATATTATGGTTTATTTGATATCAATTAGATTTTTTATAATTTTGATAATAATTTTAGTTATACCTGTGATAAAATTAAGATTGTTGTTTTTGGAGTGAGACTTTTTGTCTTTAAAGTTTAATTTTTATTTTAATAGAATTTTGTTTTCTTTTATTTTAGGATTAGTAACTTTAAGTGTTTTAGTGTTTAGGACTTATTATTTACACGGTGAGTTAAATTTTAATTATTATTATTTTGTGTTATTAATTTTTGTAGGTAGAATGTTTATATTAAATTATAGTAGAAGAATTTTTACTATGTTGTTAAGATGGGATTTGTTGGGAATTTCAAGATTTTTTTTAGTATTATTTTATAATAATTGAGATAGAAATTCAGGGGCTATAAATACGGCTTTAACTAATCGTATTGGTGATTTTTTTATTTTTAGATTTTTTAGGGGGGTATTGTTTTATGGATATTATTTTTTAAGATTTGAAATGTTATGTGGTTCAATGATTTTGTTATTGTTGTTAACTTCTTTTACAAAAAGGGCACAGTTTCCCTTTAGAAGTTGATTGCCAAAAGCTATAAGTGCCCCCACACCTGTAAGTTCATTAGTCCACAGTAGAACTTTAGTAACAGCTGGTTTAATTTTATTGATAAATTTTAGTAAAGCTATGTTAAGTCATAATGTAATAATTATTATTTTGTTAATTGGTTTATTTACGATGTTTTTTTCTAGGGTGGCTGCAATGGTGGAGGAAGATATAAAAAAAGTTGTAGCTTTGAGGACTTTATCACAAATGGGGTTTTCAATAACAACGTTGGGTTTAGGCATAAGTTTTGTGGCCTTTATTCATTTGGTTAGTCATGCTTTGTTTAAAAGTTGTTTATTTATACAAGTAGGTTATATTATTCACAGTAATTACGGTCAACAAGATGGGCGTGGTTATGGTAATAATGGTAATTTACCAATTTTTATACAGTTACAATTATTAATTACATTATTTTGTTTGTGTGGTCTAATATTTTCTAGGGGTATGGTAAGAAAAGATTTAATTTTAGAGTTATTTTTTATGAATAATTATATAATAATTTTGAGATTAATATTTTTTATTTCTATTTTTTTGACTTTTGGTTATAGATATCGTTTATGAAAAAGATTTTTTTTAAGGTTTAGTAAAGTAGTTAGTGTTTTTAGGACGACGATGGTAATAAATTTTTTAAGTTTAGGTTTAGTAGTTTTTTCGGTGGTTTTTTTATGATGATTAAATTATAATTTATTATTAATGCCGAGATTGTTTTTGTATTTGGATTTTTATGTACCTTTATTTTATGTAATGTTAATTATTTTATTTAGTTATTTAATGTTTAAAATGTTAATTAAAGAATTTGCTTATAAATTTTTGGTGGATTATCTAGCTAAAAATGTTATTTACAAAGTAAAAAATTTAAAGTTTATAGATAATAATTTAAATAAATTTGGTTATATAGGTTTTAATTTTTTAGGAATTTTTAGAACTTTATTTACGGGATATATAAGGGCTTTTAAGTATAATAATTTAATTATTTTGATATTCTTTTTATTTTTATTTTTATAAAATGGGACTATAATTTAAGTTTAAAATATGTAATTTGCATTTACAAAATTTTAGTTCTATTAAATTTGGCTGTTATATCTTAGCTAAAAAGGTGGTGTATATATTATATAATATATATAAATATATTATATTATATTAATATAATATATTGTATAAAAATGAAATCTATGATTTCATCATTATTATGAAAAAAGTAAAACACAGTTAAATAGAATTAAAATTAAAATGTGAATGATATGAATGAAACATTTTTTTAAATTAATTCGGCTGTGTTTTACCTTTATTTTATAATAATCCCATATATATATATAATGTTATAGTTTTTGTGACAGTGTATAGTTTATTTAAAATATAATATTTGGGTTATTAAGATTTTATCACTGATTATTTTGATTGTTAAAAACTTTTAGTTTAATTTAGAATTTTTCATTTACACTGAAAGGGTTAAAAGTTTTATTTTTATGTTTTTTTTAGGAGTTTCGTTGTTAAGGGGTGTGTTGAGTTATATAAATATGGATCCTATGAAAAGGAGATTTTTTTTGATTTTGAGTATGTTAATGTGTATACCCATATTGTCTTTCAGAGGATATGTGTGGTTTTCTTATTTTATTTGTTTATTGTTTTTAAGGGGTATTTTTGTAATTTTAGTTTATTTTTCTAGGTTGTCTAAGATTAATTTGGTAAAAAGTTATTTAGTGTTGTTAAGGTTGCTATTAAGATTGTTTGTTATTAAAATTTCTTATAATAATATGTTATATAATGTAAGTTTAAATGTATTTTATTATAGTATTTTTTGGGTTATAATTGTTTTTATTTTGTTGATTTTATTATTTTTTATGAATTTTACCAGTTATTTTTTAAATTTTTCGGGTGCGTTGCGAAAAGTTTAGGTTGAAGGGTTTTAGTAATTTTGTTTATAAATAAAAGTTGGAATTATTTTTATATTTATTAGATTGTTTATATTGTTTTTTAAGTGACATCGTTTTATTTTTATTTTAATTGCTTTGGAATTTATAATGATAAGGTTATTTATAAAATTTATGGGTTTATTAACAGAAATAATGTTTTTTTATTTTATGTGTTTTTCTGTTATTTCGAGAATTTTAGGTATAATTGTAATGGTAGGTGGTATAAAGTTTTATGGTAGGGATCAATGTATTTATTAAGTAAACAATGGGATTGTTATAGATTTAAGTTAAGTTAAACTATTAATTTTCAAAATTAAAAATATTAATCTATATAATGGTTATTTAAAATTACGGGAGGCTTTAGTATAAAATGTAGTATAATTTATTTTCAATAAATAGGTGTTAAGTCTTATTATAAAGATTGCTTTTATAGATTTAAAATTTGATTATGGTTTATAAATTGTTAAAATAGTATTATTTAATTTTAATTTATTGAGTGGGCAATAAAAATTTACCCCGGTAATTAATTGTTTGTATAATACTTGTTCCAGAATAATCGGCTAGGCTTGTTAAAATTTAAACTTTATTTTGTTTTAATTATAATTTTTATGAAAAGTTTAAAAAATCATAGGTTAAATTTTGATTTTTAGAAAAGTTAAATTATAATTTTAAATTTTGATAAACGAATTAGATTAGTACCTAATTAGACAAAAATTAAAAGAGCAGAAGTAAAGTAGTATTTAAACTGAAAGAATATTGGCAGATTTTCTAAATTATCTTTGGAGGTTGAGTAATGATTGAGAACCCTCATTAACTACTTTTAAATTTGTCTCATGTATGATCGTTTATTTTATGCTTAAGGTATATAATAAAAAATTTTTATTTAATAAAATAGATATATATTTGGTTTATGTAGGAGTAAAATTTGACCTACAATAATTAGGATTGTGGATTTGTGTTAAAGTTAATGCAATGAAAATGTAAAAGACAGTAAAAGAATTTTTATGATTTTTTGAAGATTATTTAGATGTGGTACAAATCATCCATCAATTGCCCAAAGGGGAGTAAGTTGTAGTAAAGTAGATTAAGGGGAACCTTAATCTAGTAATTAAACTATTATTTTTTGTTTTGAAAACAAAATATAAGAAAATATTTCTTGTAGTTTTAAGAGTTAGTTTAAAGTAAGAATTGTTGACTGTTAATCAAAAGGTTTACTCTTAAATAAAAGAATGTAGTTTAAGTAAAAATATTAGATTGTAAATCTAAAGTTAGTTATTCTTG